TCTTTCGGAGTCAAAGAAATGAAATAAAAAAAGGATCAACGGTTCCAATTTCATCTCTATCGAATTTTTATATCAGAATAGCAGATATAGTCATGATTCAACGGGTCAGATCCACTTACTTTTTCTTATTTTCATTGCTAATCTTTCCCGTGGATTTGATTGATACACTGGAAAAGAGGACTATGTAGTTTGTTCATTCAAGAGGTAACTTATCATTATTCATAATAATTTAAATTTATTGAACAAATGTTTAACTTGCTAATTATTATATGCTAATTCTAACTCAGTATATTAATACTGTAATGGAGTAATGTATTATCCACTTAGTGACTTTTTATTAGAAATATTCATTTTTTTATTTGAAGGGAGAATCAAAATACTATGGTTGCAATTTTATGAAAAAACCAAAGCCCCTTATCGGATTTGAACCGGTGACTTACGCCCTACCATGGCGTTACTCTACCACTGAGTTAAAGGGGCTTATTTCATTTAATTCCTGAATGGATCACTATATAGATAATAAATATATTATATTATTATATTACATATCATATACAGAATACAGACAGCAGCGGTAGACTCTTGGTTGCTAATGTCTTATTCTTGAATAAGAGTCTTGAATAAGAAAATCTTGAATAAAATTAATAATAAATATGGTTTTTTCTATTTCTATTAGACGAAATGATATATCTTTATATATAGAATAGAGTGAAGAATACTGATTCTAATGAATAATTCATGAATATGAATCACAAACCAAAAGATTCTCTACAATTAGGTAGGAAAGGTGAAAAATCCCTTGTATTTAATCATAACATTTTATTATATTGACAATAAAAAAAATTTATATTATAATCAGAGTATGATAGCGGTTATGCAAGTAGCCCCCATCGTCTAGTGGTTCAGGACATCTCTCTTTCAAGGAGGCAGCGGGGATTCGACTTCCCCTGGGGGTAGGGTATACTACGAAAGGAAGTTGATCATGGATTACAAATAAGCCTAAAAGTGATTCTTTGTGGGTCGATGCCCGAGCGGTTAATGGGGACGGACTGTAAATTCGTTGGCAATATGTCTACGCTGGTTCAAATCCAGCTCGGCCCAAAAAATCGCCAATCTACATTTCTGGTAGATCACCTATTTATTTCCTGGGGATTGTAGTTCAATTGGTCAGAGCACCGCCCTGTCAAGGCGGAAGCTGCGGGTTCGAGCCCCGTCAGTCCCGTCGGATCGACTAAATACATTAATCAATTCTTTCAAAACTCTATTTTTCTTTACTTCTCGTCCAAGAAAAGAATATGTTGGTGGGTTAGTCCAATTAGTGCTAGCACTGTAGTAAGCATTTCAAGAAAGACGAGATATATTTTATCGATTGTTCCAGGAATGGAATAGAGTCCTCTATCTTTTTGGAGTGGTTTTTTTCTTAGTTGAGGTTGAAACTATGTTAATAATGGGGTAAGGGCGATCATATGATACTTCATCGGATAATTATACACGGGAGATGTAAGGTAATACAAAAAAAAAGAACAGAAATGAATGATAAAAAAGGGCTTTTTTTTAGATCAGGAATCTAAGTTGGGATTCGTTATGATTAAACGAACTTCCTATGTTATACTATTCCATTTCAGATATTGTTATTCATGATATTGATTCGATTCAAAACCATCGAGAGGTAATTCATCCATTGAATTGAAAGGGGAGGGGCTTGTCATCTCTATGGGATTAAATCCCGGGTTATTTTTAAATTTGATTTTTTATTTATATTATGGAAGTAAATATTCTTGCATTTATTGCTACTGCACTATTCATTTTAGTTCCTACCGCCTTTTTACTTATCATTTATGTAAAAACAGTCAGTCAAAATAATTAATTAATTAATTCACGAAATAAACTGAAAACAAATTTCGCGTCTTAAACTTTAACTGAAATAAGACGACTACAATTCCCAGTATCCAGTATAGAAATCGTATAGTAGAAAGAAATAGATGAATCTTTCTACCATACGATCTACATATTAGTATCATTATAGATTAAACATATTATCTTCGCTATATCATCCCAGTTTATTTATTTACTATATTTTTTTGTTTTGTTTTGATCAATCTGAAAGAATCATTTTATTCTTATGTCTTAGGGTTCTAATTATTCTATTTTTAGATTATTTTAACTAGGAATCCAGGTATCTATCAAAAGAAAGGAATCCCAGCAATGAAGTAAAACCGATTAGGGGTGTATAGTAATAAAATAATTAGCAAACTTTAAATTGATTGAATAGTTTCGCGAGCACTTCTTGGGTTTTGAAAAGGAAGAGTAAGCCTCATCGATTTTTAAGGGTACCACCTCGCTATGAAATGGGATTCGATAAAGCATAAATAGAATTTCTATAAGATAATTAGATTTAGCTAAAGGCGCGTTAAATGTGCAATATGTCACTCACTTTACTCTTATCTATAATATCTTGTTCGATAATCATCAAGCCTATAACCATTTTTTATAGAAAGTCCGTGTGCGCTTAACAAAATAAATTCTTCTTTGAACAGTAAAGAGAGAAACATCTCAAGAAAAAAGAATAATAGAAAAAAAGTCCTTCGTATCCGTCTCTAAGCCTGCTAAGAGTCCGTTGATTGAAATTCGCCCTAATTTTGTTGGAAAAAGGTTTCTATCATACAGATTCAAAGAAAAGGAGCAGTGAAATATCTCTTTGATTGAAAGAGTATGATTTATAGAATACATTACTTTATTCGATATAGAATTAAAAAATGAAGATCTTTCGATTCTCTTTATACTAAAGAGTTCAAAACGCGTTGCAGAACGATTTAGAAAACAATTGATATAGCACGATTCCTCAACTCAATTAGTAATACCCTTATAGTCCACTTCTTCCCCACACTACAAGTGACAGGGAAAATGTAAAGACTACCATTAAAGCAGCCCAAGCAAGACTTACTATATCCATGTGAATTATGCCCCCTATCCCTATAACTATCAAGGAATTATTAGATTGTTACTCGCTACTAATAGTATAGTGGAATCAATAGAGCATAGTCAAAAAAAAGGGTATTCGGATCGAAAACTCTTGATAAACCAATCAAAAAATACACTCATTGTAGAAAAGGATTTCTATATCATTTCGAATCCGGAAAGATGCAAAACAAAATACGTAGTAACCCCTCGAAGGGATGTTACTAATGGAACATGTAGTAATACTAAGGTCTAGTTTTTTCTTGACCTTCCAAAGGAAAAAGTAAAAAAAGAACAATCATTAGCTAAATGCCTACTTAACCTTAACCAAATTTGTAGCCTTTACCAATTATCTCTCTGATGGTGGAGAGACATTAGATTCTTGATTAAGGGTTGTTGAAAAAGAGTCTTTCTCTTTTTTTTCCTTTACTCCAATTAAAATTCAATTTAACTTTGAATTTTTCATCCAATTGAATATTGATTGGATACCCGAGCATTCATAGATTCTTGTGATTCCGTCGTATATCGTGTATGTGTATAAAGGATCTTCCGTCCTTGCACAAGTATTGGAATTGAATTCCATTTTCTAACAGGCTGTCCAATCTAATTCAAGATCCAGTCATCAAACACTCAATTAGTAGTAGAGGGGAATCGGGAAGTCTCGATAACCCCCTTACCACACGAATAACTTATTGCATCTAGGATTTACAATCTTTTTGAAAAAACCCAGCCGGATACTTTGAATCAAGCAAGTACCAACAACCCGTTTTCTCAGTTTGTGCTGGTAAAGGGATTCGGCGGTTTTTATCAGCCAACGAAGGGATTTCAAGGCTTTTTTTATATTATTAGGCGGCACCCGGATTTGAACTGGGGAAAAAGGATTTGCAGTCCCCCGCCTTACCACTCGGCCATACCGCCAAAATGATACCAAAACAGATTGATTTTTCACGTACTACTAAAATGCTTTTCTTGTCCTTGGAACTTTATTTCCTTTTTTTAATCCCCCCTTTTTTATTTTTTTATAAAAAAACTTCCCATCTTTTTTTATTGGATTGGAGCCACCCCTGTCTAGTATTTTCTACTATCTCAAAAAGGCTAACTTTTTTCACTTTCGCAAAATTAAAAATTTAGGACAAATTTGAACCCTGAACTACTGATTGCTGACTGCGAATTCATGACCGGTTTGAATCGCAAAATTGGATTTGATTTACCTAATGACAGAAGCCAATCCAAGTTGATACCTCGTGGTCGTGTTCTTTCTCAATTTCAATTAAAACTTTATATTATAAGTATATGTGAACCTATGTAAACCAAAAAGTCAAACCCTTAGACCGATATTTAGGAGTTTATTTATATATGTAGCCTTTGTTTCCTCTAAGTAATTCTTAAGAAATTATCCTATTTCAGTTTTGAATTGAATAGAAAATTTTTAAAAGAGCACAGCCCGTGCTGCCAAAAAAAGAAGGGTAATACAATAAAAGCGAAGACGTATATTATCTATATACGCATTAAATACAACTCCCCTTATTATTTATTATACAATTCACAATCGTATTCTACTCAAAAATAAGTAAAGTCGTAGAACTCTTTTCTCTGTGAATTAATCTTTTTTTTGAATAATCAAACTCAAACGCACAACAAAACGGTTTTCAAATTGATTCTATATTGTTTCTTTTTTTTATCCCTTTCTCTCATCAAAAGGATCAAATGCCAAATCTATTTATTTTTCTGGTATTCAAGCCGATTGGAATCTGGAATATCATAATAATAGAATTTGAATGACCTTTTTGTTTTGATATTTTCTACAAAATCTTATAACTAACTTAATAAGTCTAAGCGGCAGACTTCTTTTTCTAGGGATGTTTTATCAATCCTTTTCCGTTTGTATTCGTTACCAATTTCAATCAAAAAATCCTCATTTAAGTAGAAACTGAAACCCCCCTTCTTTTTACGTATTTCAATTTAATACTTACCATTCCAGATAGGGAGTTGAGTAAAATTTCATGCGATTCAGTAAACAGACTATAAATCCCATCCCTGTT